ATATCTCCGGGATGATAAAATTCATTTTGAAAAAATGGATGTATAAAAAAACAACAGAATTAAGAATCTCGGATTATACCGAGGAAAAGAAAAAAGAAAATGAGAAAAAAAAAGAGGAAGACAAAAGAGAAGAATACAAAAGACAAGAGAAAGCACGAATAGAAATAGCCCAAACCTGGGATAGAGTTTTATTTGCTCAAGCAATAAGAGGATCCCTATTAGTAACCCAATCTTTTCTTAGAAAATATATTCTATTCCCTTCAGTGATAATAGCTAAAAATATAGCCCGTATATTATTATTTCAATTTCCCGAGTGGTCTGAGGACTTAAAAGATTGGAATAGAGAAATGCATGTTAAATGCACCTATAATGGTGTTCAATTATCAGAAACCGAATTTCCAAAAAATTGGTTGACAGACGGTATTCAGATAAAGATCCTATTTCCTTTTTACATTAAACCTTGGCACAGATCTAAGGTGCCACCTCGCCAGAAAGATCGGCTGAGAAATAAAGAGCAAAAAAACGATTTTTGTTTTTTAACAGTTTGGGGAATGGAAACTGAAGTTCCTTTTGGTTCTCCCAGAAAACAACGTTCATTTTTTGAACCCATTTTTAAAGAACTCAGAAAAAAAATTATAAAATTACAAAAGAATCCTTTTTTAGTTATACAGGTTTTAAAAGAAAGAATAAATCTTTTTTTAAACCTTTCAAAAGAAAGAAAAAAATCGGTCATGAAAACCATTCTATTTTTAAAAGGAATAATAAAAGAACTTTCCAAAAGAAACCCAATTCAATTATTTGGATTAAGAAAAATAGATGAATTGAGTGAAACTAAAAAAGAAAAAAATGGGGTAATCAGTAATGGGATGATTAATGAATCGTCCATTCAAATTCGATTTATGGATTTGACAGATTCTTCATTGACAGAAAAAAAAATGAAAGATCTGGATGATAGAACCAGCACAATCAGGAATCAAATAGAAAAAATTACAAAAGATAATAAAAAAGGATTTTTAACTCCGGAAATCAATATAAATATTAGTTCTAATAAAATAAGTTATCCTACTAAACTATTAGCATCAATAAAAAATATTTGGCAGAAATTAAAGAAATTCAAAAGAATAAATGTTCGATTAATCCGTAAATCATATTCTTTTTTCAAATTTTTAATTGAAAGGATATACATAAATATACTTATCTGTATCATTAATAGTCCGAGGATCACTACACAACTTTTTTTTGATAATTCAACAAAAATGATCGATAAATACATTTACAATAATGAAACAAATAAAGAAAAAATAGCTAAAACAAATAAAAATACAATTCGTTTTATTTGGACTAAAAAAAAATCAATTTCTGATATTAGTAAAAAAAATTCAAAGATTTTATTATCCTCCTTCTCACAAGCATATGTATTTTACCAATTATATCAAACGCAATTTTGTAATTTGTATAAGTTAAGATATGTCCTTCAATATCACGGAACATCTTTTTTTCTTAAGAATGAAATAAAGGATTATTTTGAAACACAAGGAATTTTTTATCCTGAATTAAAACATAAAAATATTTTGAATTCGGAAATGATTCAATGGAAAAACTGGTTAAGGGGTCATTATCAATATGATTTATCTCCGATTAGATGGTATCGATTAGTACCACACAAATGGCGAAATAGATTCAATCAAACACGTCTAGTGCAAAATAAAGATTTAAACAAAAGACATTCAGATGAAAAAGATCGATTAATATTAATTAATTACAAAAAATTAAATGATTTTGAATTAAATTCATTATCAAATTCAAAATATAACCTTCAAAAATACTATGGATATGACCTTTTCTCATATAAATCGATTAATTATGAAAATAAGAAGGATTCACATATTTATGTATCACCATTACGTTTAAATAATAAACAAGAGATTTCTTATAATTACAACAAGATATATAAAAAAGGTAAATTAATTAATATGCCAGGAGGTATTATCCCTATTAATTTAGAAGATGATGATATTCTCAATCTAGATAAATTTACAGATAGAAAATATTTGGATTGGAGAATTTTCGATTTTTGTCTTCGAAATAAAGTCAATATTGAGTCCTGGATTGATATCGATACCAATGGTAATAAAAATACTAAGACTGGGTTTAATAATTATCAAATAATTGATAAAATGGATCAAAAAGGTATTTTTTTTCTTAAAATTTGCCAAAATGGAGGAATTATGGCATCCAACAAAAAAAAAGATCTTTTTGATTGGATGGCAATGAATGAAGAAATACTAAGTCGTCCCATATCAAATCTAAACCTTTGGTTCTTTCCAGAATTTGTGATCCTTTATAATACATATATTATGAAACCGTGGATCATACCAATCCAACTACTTCTTTTAAATTTTTATGAAAATGTTAGTGAAAATAAAAACATCACTAGAAAGAACAAAAGGGATCTTTTTCTATTTTCGAATGAAAAAAAATCGATTGAATTAGAGAATCGAAATCAAGAAGAAAAAGAATCCGCAATTCGAGATAATCTTGAATCAGATGCACAAAATCAAGCGAATCTTGGATCACTTTTCTCAAACCAAGAAAAAGATATTGGAGAAGATTATGCAAGCTCCGATATGAAAAAACGTAGAAAGAAAAAAGAATATAAGAGCAACACGGAAGTAGAGCTTGATTTTTTCCTAAAAAGGTATTTACGTTTTCAATTGAGATGGGATGATTCTTTAAATCAAAGAATGATCAATAATATCAAAATATATTGTCTCCTACTTAGACTAATAAATCCAAGAGAAATTGCTATATCCTCTATTCAAAGGGGAGAAATGAGTTTAGATATTTTGATTACTCAAAAGGATTTAACTCTTACAGAATTAATGAAAAAAGGTATATTAATTATCGAACCAATTCGTTTGTCTATAAAAAATGATGGACAATTGATTATGTATCAAAGTCTAAATATTTCATTGTTTCATAAGAGTAAGCCCAAAATTAATCAAATATACCGAGAAAAAAGCTATGTTGCTAAGATTAATTTGGATAAATCCATTGCAAGACATCCAAAAATGGCTGAAAATAGATACAAAAATGATTATGATTTGTTGTTTGTTCCCGAAAAGGTTTTATCCACTAAAAGACGTCGAGAATTAAGAATTCGAATTTGTTTCAATTCGAGGAAGAGAAATGGTATTCATAAAAATCCAGTATTTTGCAACAACGTAAAAAACTGGGGTGAATTTTTGGATAAAAGAAAACATTTTGATAAAAAGAAACTAATTAAATTAAAGTTCTTTCTTTGGCCTAATTATCGATTAGAAGATTTATCTTGTATGAATCGATATTGGTTTGATACCAATAATGGGGGCCGCTTCACTATGATAAGGATACATATGTATCCACGATTGCAAATTTGTTAATTATGCGTTTTTCATATATATTCTGTACCATATATGTATGGTATATGAAAAAAGGAGTTGCACCTATGTATTGTCTTACCTTCCAGTCTGATACATGAATACTAATTCAATGCATTTCTCAATATCCAATAGATCTATAAATGATTAACGGAATCTTCTTATTTTTTCTTTTTTTATTTATTATTAGATTTCGATCCAAAATTGTTTCTCTTTTCTAAATGTAGAAATATATCACCCTTTCCTATTCCTATACGAATAAAATTGAAAAGAAAATTGGATTGATTCATTTTATTTGATAAAATTAGGAGTTCATAAAGAAATTAAGATTATTGTGTATACCAAATTAAAATGACTAGCATTATTCTTACTGATCAGTAAAATCCATTAAAAAAAAAGAGGATAGAAAATCCGTTTTATGGTAAAAAATTCATTCATCTCAGTTATTTCACAAGAAGAAGAAAAAGAAGAAAACAGGGGGTCCATTGAATTTCAAGTATTTCGTTTCACCAATAAGATACGAAGACTGACTTCACATTTGGAATTGCACCGAAAAGATTATTTATCTCAGAGAGGTTTACGTAAAATCCTGGGAAAACGCCAACGACTGCTGTCTTATTTGTCAAAGAAAAATAGAATACGTTATAAAGAATTAATTAGTCAGCTGGATATTCGGGAGTCAAAAACTCGTTAAGTGAAAAAGGAATTTGAATTATTTTATTTTTTTATTTGATCTTGAATTTTAATGAACTTGTTTTCATTTTCAGCAATTCATGAAAGAATGAATCGAGGAATAACCTATGAATGTAACAACTACAAGAAAAGACCTCATGATAGTCAATATGGGACCTCACCACCCATCAATGCATGGTGTTCTTCGGCTCATCCTTACTCTAGATGGTGAAGATGTTATTGATTGTGAACCAATATTAGGTTATTTACACAGAGGAATGGAAAAAATTGCGGAAAATCGAACAGTTATACAATATCTACCTTATGTAACACGTTGGGATTATTTAGCTACTATGTTCACAGAAGCAATAACCGTAAATGGACCAGAACAGTTGGGAAATATTCAAGTACCTAAAAGAGCCAGTTATATCAGAGTAATTATGTTAGAGTTGAGTCGTATAGCTTCTCATCTGTTATGGCTTGGCCCCTTTATGGCAGATATTGGTGCACAGACCCCCTTTTTCTATATTTTCAGAGAAAGAGAATTAGTATATGATCTATTCGAAGCTGCCACCGGTATGAGAATGATGCATAATTATTTTCGTATCGGAGGAGTAGCGGCCGATCTACCTTATGGATGGATAGATAAATGTTTGGATTTCTGTGATTATTTTTTAACAGCGGTTTCTGAATATCAAAAACTTATTACGCGAAATCCTATTTTTTTAGAACGAGTTGAGGGAGTAGGCATTATTGGTCCAGAAGAAGCAATAAATTGGGGTTTATCGGGACCAATGCTACGAGCTTCCGGAATCCAATGGGATCTTCGTAAAGTTGATCATTATGAATGTTACGACGAATTGGATTGGGAAATCCATTGGCAAAAAGAAGGAGATTCATTAGCTCGCT